ATTGGCACTGTAATTTTGAAAATGGACGTTTAAATGCCCTTCAAAAGTAAGTAAATAGATCCGAAACATATAAAATGCGGTTAATCCCGCCGTGATCGAAGCTATTATTGCGAAACTAGGCGAATACAACCAAGTATCATTAAGAATTTCATCTTTTGACCAAAAACAAGCAAGGGGTGGAACACCACAAAGAGAAAATGTTCCTAATAGAAAAGCAATTTTGGTAATCGGCAAGTGTTTTGTTAAACCACCCATAAGACCCATATTCTGATTTTTATCAGGGGAATAGCCAACAATACTTTCCATTGAATGGATAACAGATCCAGACCCTAAGAATAATAATGCTTTTGAATAAGCATGAGTAATCAAATGAAATAAAGCACTTCGATAAGACCCCATTCCTAGAGCTAACATCATATAACCCAACTGCGACATTGTCGAATAGGCTAAACCCCTTTTAATGTCTTTTTGAGCAAGAGCTAAAGTAGCTCCTAATAATATCGTGATTATGCCTATCAAAGAAATGAAATCCATTATATAAGGTATAACCATGAAAAGAGGAAGAAGGCGCGCTACAAGAAAAACCCCCGCTGCTACCATCGTAGCGGCATGGATAAGAGCGGAAATAGGAGTAGGCCCCTCCATAGCATCAGGTAACCATACATGAAGGGGAAATTGTGCAGATTTCGCAACAGCACCGGCAAATAATAGAACAGCACACAAAGTAAGAAATGGAAAATTCACTTGATTATTGTAAACCGAGTTATTAAACATTTCGAATAAATCTCGAAATTCAAAACTACCTGTTATCCAAAAAAAACAAAAAATTCCCAATAATAAACCAAAATCCCCTACACGATTAGTTACAAACGCTTTTTGACAAGCATCTGCTGCAAGAGGTCGTGTGAACCAAAACCCTATCAATAGATAAGAACACATCCCAACCAATTCCCAAAAAATATAAATTTGTATCAAATTTGAACTAGTAACTAATCCCAACATCGAAGTACTAAAAAAACTCATATAAGCAAAAAATCTCAAGTATCCTTGATCGTGAGCCATATAATTATCACTATAAATAAGAACCGTAATTCCAACAGTAGTGATTAACATTGACATAATAGAAGTAAGTGGATCGATCAAGTAGCCGAAGTCTAAAGAAAAATCATTATCGAGTGTCCAAGACCATACATATTGATAGATAGAACTGCCATTTATTTGCTCAATAGAAAGATTAGTTGAAAAAATCATGACTATACTTAACAATAAAATAGTCGGAAGAGTCCACAAACGACGAAGATTTTTTGTTGCTGTCGGAAAAAGAAGAAGTCCCACTCCTATTAACATAGGAACTGGAAGCAGAACGAAAGGTATCATCCACCCATATTGATATGCCTGTTCCATAAAAAAGTTTTTTAATTCTTAATTAATATTAATTATTTCCGATTGACCGGACCTTACCTCTTTTGAAAGGACTCAATAAAGGGGTAAAAATATGCACTAAGTTAACCTAACTTAAATAAAAATTTTTAATTTCTTATTTCTTTTTATACTTATTCATTCTGAGTTTCTGGTAAATACTTCAAATATTCAAATCAAGAAGTTCCAATTGGTCAAATGAAAGAAATTGATTACCCGTCTACTTCAAACTTGAAAATTCAAGTCAAATTAAGCATATTTTTCCTGAGTTTAACAATATTCTTCTTTTTTTTTTAGTAATATTTACTGCAATTTTCTCATTTATCTACCTTTTCTTTTTTATTCTTTTCCTTTTTTTTTAATATTCTCTATATAAAGAAATACATAATTAATAATTATGTAGAAAATATAGTAAATATTTTCTATAAAAGTTAATATCAATCAAATAAATTAGTAATTAATTTGAAAATAGAGAAGCACAGATCTTTTTTTTTCTTTTTTGAACACTAGATGTCTTTCACATCCAGCTAGCAATTTTTTAATTTTTATTTAAATGGCAGTTCCAAAAAAACGCATTTCTGCATCAAAAAAGCGTATTCGTAAAAATTTTTGGAAAAGAAAGGGGTATTGGGCAGCGTTAAAAGCGTTTTCCTTAGGAAAATCTCTTTCTACCGGGAATTCAAAAAGTTTTTGTGCAACAAACAAATAAAATACGTATTAAAACATAATACGTTGGAATAATTTCAATCAGCCTGACTCAAAACTTGACCCATTTCGAAAATAAATTCCCGAATTCCATTTCCTATTGAGTTAATAAACAGGAAATGGAATTTGGTGTGTTATTATAATAAATTGTTATAATAAATTGTTGGGTTTACCTTACAAAAAAAAAAGACTTTCTTTTTTTTGTTAACACAAAAACACAAGACATTCGACCTTTTTAGTCTATTTCAAAGGCGGGGGTGTTTTTTTCCTCATAAATCCATTTGTTACAAAAATAGTAGAACTATGCTTTTTTCCAAGAATTCAAGTCAAGGAAAGTCTAAAATACATAAAAAGCGAAAGTCCTAAACGAAAAAAACGAACCTTCAAATAGGTATTTGAAGGAATTGTTTTTATCAATTTGTAAAAAATATTTCACCCAATTAAATTCTTAAATCTAGACGATTTTTTATTCATAGGTTATTATGAGTTCAAGACAAGCCGCTATGGTGAAATTGGTAGACACGCTGCTCTTAGGAAGCAGTGCTAGAGCATCTCGGTTCGAGTCCGAGTGGCGGCATCTCCTAAAACAAGATAACTAGATCCTATAATGAAAATGAATTCAAATTTCTATTTCTATTTAATAAATTATTTCTATTTAATAAATAAGGGACTCCTTTTTTATGATATTTTCAACCTTAGAACATATATTAACTCATATTTCTTTTTCGATTGTTTCAATTATAATTACAATTTATTTGATAACCTTTTTAGTCGATGAAATCGTAAAACTATATGATTCATATAAAAAAGGCCTAATAGTAACTTTTTTATGTCTAACAGGATTATTAATAACTCGTTGGATTTATTCGGAACATTTTCCCTTAAGCAATCTATATGAATCATTAATCTTTCTTTCGTGGAGTTTTTCCCTTATTCATATAATTCCGTATTTCAAAAAAAAAAAAAAATTTCTAAGCCTAATAATTGGCCCTAGTACTATTTTCACTCAGGGCTTTGCTACTTCGGGCCTTTTTGCTGAAATACACGAATCCACAACCTTAGTACCTGCTCTTCAATCCGAATGGTTAATAATGCACGTAAGTATGATGATATTAGGCTATGCAGCCCTTTTATGTGGATCATTATTATCAGTATCGGTTCTAGTCATTACAGTTCGAAAAAAGAGAAAGTTTTTTCCTACGAGTAATCACTTATTAAATTTAAATGAGTCATTTTTCGGTGGTGAAATGCAATATATGAAGGCAGGAAATAATGTTTTAGAAAATAGTTCTTTTTTTCCTCCGAAGAATTATTACAGGTCACAATTGATTCAACAATTGGATTATTGGAGTTATCGGGTTATTAGTCTAGGCTTTATCTTTTTAACCACAGGAATACTTTCTGGAGCAGTATGGGCTAACGAAGCATGGGGATCCTATTGGAGTTGGGACCCAAAAGAAACTTGGGCTTTTATTACTTGGATCGTATTTGCGAGTTATTTACATACTCGAACAAATAGCAAATTGAAGAGTACAAATTCAGCAATTGTAGCGTCTTTTGGCTTTCTTATAATTTGGATATGTTATTTTGGGGTCAATCTGTTAGGAATAGGACTACATAGTTATGGTTCATTTACATTAACATCGAATTGAATTCAAAAGGCGGTTCTTAGAAATAGGAATCAAAAAGTTTACAACACATATCAGATAAAAAACTTTGGTTGAACTGGCGAGAACCCCGCGAATGACTATAAAAAGGCGAGAACCCCGCGAATGACTATAAAAATAGGCGGGGTTCTCGCCAGTTCAAATTGCATTTTTTACTTAACTTAAGAGAAGAAGAAAAAGCCCTCTTTTCTTTTTGTCAGTGGACAAGGAACACCTTTCAAATCAAATGAGACGACTTTTTTTTGTTTTCTTTATTTAGAAAAACTATCTAGAAAAAGAATTAGATAGAATAACTTCCATTTTTTCAACTGATAATGAAAGAACGAAATCGGGGTACATACCAATACCTAGTACGGGTAAAAAAATAGAGATGGAAAGAAACAGCTCTCGTGGTCCCGAATCAAAAAAATAAGAGTTTGAAACATTAAATATCTTGTATCCATAGAACATCTGGCGTAACATATTTAATAAATAAATAGGAGTTAATAGCATTCCAATTGCCATTACAAAAGTAATTAGGAGTTTTGTCATTAAAAGATATTTTGGACTAGTAATTAGCCCCAAAAAGACTATTAATTCGGCAACAAAACCACTCATACCTGGTAATGCAAGGGAGGCCATCGAAAAGCTACTGAACATTGTGAATATTTTTGGCATTGGGATAGCTACTCCACCCATTTCGTCAAGATAAAGAAGACGTATTCTATCATAAGTCGTTCCGGCCAAGAAAAAGAGTGCAGCACCAATAAATCCATGAGATATTATTTGTAAAAGGGCTCCGTTTAGTCCCATATTGGTGATCGAACCTATTCCTATAATTATGAACCCCATATGAGATACAGAGGAATAGGCTATTCTTTTTTTTAAATTCTGTTGACCGATAGATGTTGAAGCTGCATAGATTATTTGCATTGCGCCTACTATCATAAACCAAGGAGAAAATAAAGAATGAGCATGAGGGAATAATTCCATATTGATGCGCACTAATCCATACGCTCCCATTTTTAATAAGATTCCGGCTAGAAGCATACAAGTACTATAATGTGCTTCTCCATGGGTATCTGGTAACCATGTATGTAGGGGTATAATTGGCAATTTAACAGCAAAAGAAATAAAAAATCCAATATATAATATTATTTCCAAGGCCACAGGATAAGTCTGGTTGGTTAATGTTTCCAAATTTAATGTTGGTTCAGTAGAACCATATAAACCGATACCCAGAACTCCCATTAAAAGAAAAACAGAACCTCCTGCCGTGTACAAAATAAATTTTGTAGCCGAATACAGACGTTTTTTTCCTCCCCACATAGATACAAGTAGATAAACGGGAATTAATTCTAACTCCCACATGAGGAAAAAAAGTAAAAGGTTTCGAGAAGAAAATAATCCTATTTGTCCACTGTACATTGCTAACATCAGGAAATGAAATAATCGCGAATCTCGAGTAACCGGCCAAGCCGCTAAGGTAGCTAAAGTGGTGATGAATCCCGTCAGTAAAATGGGTCCTATAGAGAGTCCATCTATTCCTAATCTCCAATGGAAATCAAAAAAATCGATCCATTTATAATCTTCTACTAGTTGGATTAATGGATCATCCGATCGGAAATGATAACAGAATGCATAAGTCGTTAAAAGAAGTTCTAAAACGCAAATACATATAGTATACCAACGGATTAATCTATTCCCTCTATGTGGAAGAAAGAAAAGTAAGGAACCCATAAATATGGGCAAAACTACAATTATTGTTAAGAAGGGAAAATGATTCGTGGTAAAGACAAGATACACTTGGGCCAGAAAAACCGGTGCTCAAAATATTTGAATTTGATTTTGAGCACCGGTTTTGTCGGTAAAAAAACCAAGAAAATGGAGTCAAGTAGAGTTTTATGGAACGTATCAATAAGCTAGACCCATACTGCGAGTTGTTTCATGCCATAAATAAACTCGAACACTTAAGAAATCCGTTGGACAGGCGGATTCACATCTCTTACAACCAACACAATCCTCCGTCCTTGGAGCAGAAGCGATTTGTTTAGCTTTACATCCGTCCCAGGGTATCATTTCTAATACATCGGTGGGGCACGCTCGGACACATTGAGTACATCCTATACATGTATCATATATCTTTACTGAATGTGACATTGGATCTATACATTTTTGAACGTCATAAATTTTCGGTCTAGTAAACTAATTTCTAAATGAATCCTATATTTAGATACCAGACGAATCAATGAGTCATCAGAACCAATCTGGTTCCGAATTGGTTTTGAACAAAGGCCAAAATACTTTGATTTATTATGTTTTTACAACCACGAACTTATCTTACCGATATCAAACCCACTAATTTGAACCAATTTCTGAAAATTCCAGTTCAATTTAAATGATTAATATTATTTATTCAATAAATTGGATTGGTTAATACGAGTTGATTTTCGGTTACGATAAATTGATGAAACAATAGCCGATCCAATGGCTGCTTCAGCGGCTGCAATAGCTATAACAAAAATTGAGAAAATGTCTCCTCTTAATTGACGACTATCAAAAATATCAGAAAATGTTACAAAATTGATATTAACTGAATTTAAGATAAGTTCAAGACACATAAGAGCTCTAACCATATTTCGACTTGTGATCAATCCATAGACACCAATAGAAAATAAATAGGCACTCAAAACAAGTATATGTTCGAGCATCATTAACCAACTCCTTATCAATCTTGATTCGTTTCAATCTGAACAATAATTCAAGCGATTCAATTCCATTCTAACAAGTATGGAATAAAACAAGAGATATAGACTGGTAATTGATAAAACGATTATAACATTCCTTTTCCATTAATTCTATTTTATTACCCGTTTATTTTTATTGACGGGCTACAGCAATTGCACCTATTAAAGCGACTAAAAGAATTATTGAAATGAGTTCAAATGGAAGAAAAAAATCTGTTGATAAATGAATTCCGATTTTTTGACTATTACTTATCAAATCTTGTTCTAGAATCTGATTTGATTTTGTAGTCCAAAGGATCCCATACCAAGACGTATCTAAAATAGTATTGATTAGTGAAATAAAAAGACTTGTACAAACCAGTGAAGTAACCCGATCCCCGACGGTCCAAAGATGAAAATCTTTGTAATATTCCAAACCATTCATAAACATTACAGCAAAAATGATTAAAACATTGATAGCTCCCACATAAATAAGGAGTTGCGCGGCAGCTACAAAATATGAGTTCGATAGAATATAGAATAAAGATATACAAAAAAGAACCAATCCCAATGAAAAAGCCGAATAAATTGGATTCGGAAATAATACTACTGCCAGACTTCCAAATATAAGACCCGATCCCAGAAAGATTAAAAGAAAATCATGTATTGGTCCAGGTAAATCCATTTTTTTATAGAGAAAATCAAAAAATTTCATGCCCTTTTGACCTGACCAGGGAAAAAGAGATTATCCTAATATTTTTAGGATATTTCTTAATTGAATGAAATTTCAATGGGGGATGGTGTGGATTGATGAAAATACAGTTATGAGGCTACACTTTTTCTTAAAAGCATAGGTTGAAACTATGCATTTTGAAATCATTATTGGAATAGAAATCGATTTTCAATCAAAACGAAGCCACGATTCTTGCCAACCAACCGTTCTTGACCAAGCAAAAACCTCATTCCTTTAGATCAAAAAGCTATTTTGATTTTCAATTTGTAAATGGTTTTTGAATCAAGAATTTGATACATTTTTTTTATTTATTTGAGATGAATTCGAAGAAATTGTTCGAATTGTGTAATCATCAATTATTGACATGGGTAACCGACCTAAAGCAATTTGATTATAATTCAATTCGTGGCGATCATAAGTAGAAAGTTCATATTCTTCAGTCATTGATAAACAATTTGTTGGACAATATTCAACGCAATTGCCACAAAATATACAGATTCCAAAATCAATACTGTAATTAAGCAGTCGTTTCTTTCGAATATTAGTTTCCAATTTCCAATCTACAACGGGTAGATCTATAGGACATACACGAACACATACTTCACAAGCAATGCATTTATCAAATTCAAAGTGAATTCGGCCTCGGAAACGCTCCGGTATGATCAATTTTTCGTAGGGGTATTGAATAGTTACAGGTAAACGATTTGCATGGGACAGGGTAATCATGAAACCCTGACCAATGTACCTGGCCGCTCGGATTGTTCGTTGACCAGAATTCAAGACCTGAGTTAGCATAGGGAACATACCTGAATATCTATAAATAATTTGACTTGTTTCTTTCTCTTGTTTGAGACAAGTTGTGAAAATAGAATATTCTATTTCTTTAGAGCGAAAGAAGTTGCAACGAAGTTGTTAATAATAGATTACCCAGAGAAATAGGTAAAAGAAATTTCCACCCAAGATTTAATAGTTGGTCCATTCTCAATCTCGGTAAAGTCCATCTTGTTGCAATAGAAATGAACAAGAACAAATAGGTTTTAGCTAATGTAATAAAGATACCGATTATTGTTCCAAAAACTTGACTTCTTTTATTTATGCCAAAAAGCTCAGTAGTGAATATATATGGAATAGAAAGATTCCATCCTCCCAAGTAAAGAACTGTTACAAATAATGAAGAAACTAGTAGATTTAGATATGACGCAACATAAAATAAACCAAATTTGATACCTGAATATTCGGTTTGATAACCCGCTACTAATTCTTCTTCTGCTTCTGGTAAATCAAAAGGCAATCTCTCACACTCGGCTAGAGAAGAAATTAGAAAAACGATAAACCCTATAGGTTGACGCCACAAATTCCATCCCCAAAAACCATATTTTGACTGCACTTCAACTACATCAACTGTACTTGAACTGTTAGATAATCATAGTCGACGATAACATCACTGTTCCCGCCGCTATTACAGAACCGTACATGAGATTTTCACCTCATACGGCTCCTCAAAGATCACACTAAGGACCTTTCAACAATATTTATCTTGATATGTTTGTGTAGGATCGAAAGAGAGTCAAACTCTTATCCTAAATCCTAGAATTAGACCAATGGAATTCCGTCTGCTAGATTTCTAGTAAAATAGTGCTTCTGAATTGATCTCATCTTTTAAGAATTTTCATTTTTCTTTATTGATTAATAACTTTATCTTTGAATAAAAAAAGACCCCTTTTTAGGGGAATATTACCTAGATATTTCAACCTATCATTTTCGATTACGAAAAATAATTCGATATTGCATTACATAATAAGAATTGTATTTCTCAAAATAAAATCGAAAGACTAGAATTGCAAAAGGGGATCTTTTTTTTTTATTCATAACTAGTTCGATTTTATTTCGTTCCTATTCTCCTTTCTAAGAAAAAGGGGCATTACCCAAAAGTAAAAGATTTCTTCGTTCTTGATAGTTAGTTACTTAATCGGTGGATAGGAACATACTCTGGATCGAAACCTTGGGGAGTACTTCTTAATCATTTCTACCAACTTAAAGCCCCAATTCGAATTTCTTTTCTATAAAGAAAAAGAAATATCCTATATAGATAATTTACAGAATCTCCATTACTAATCCTTTGTGTATCTTGGTCTTCCTAACCATCCACTCACTTTTTGAATTGATAATACATATTATAGTAAAAACCTCATAAAGTTGATCTTTTGAGCCTGTTTCAAGGCATAATGACCAATCAATCACTCTTGGAGTAAACAGGCTTGTTTGCTCATGTTTGCTTTCACTTAATTCTTGTACATAGGAAATGAGATTGAATTCCTTTAACAGCAAATTTGTAAGCCGTTTTATTTCACTCATACAACTATCTGGTTTAGTTCATCCATCCCAATGATTAAAAAAATGGATATTCAACTCATTTAACTCTCTTGCTAGAAAAAAAAAGAAATAGGGGAATTCTTATGTCTCACCGAAGCGCACGTAGAGATATTGATAATACACATAGAGTTAATGGTATTTCATAACTAATTGATTGAGCAGCGGCTCTTAATCCACCTAAAAAAGAATATTTATTATTTGATCCATATCCCGACATCAGAAGTCCAACGGGAGCAAGACTTGAAACGGCGATCCATAAAAAAACACCAATACTAAGATCGGCTAGTATAAAACGATAGCTAAAAGGAATTACTGAGTAACTTAGTAAAATGGATATGACTGCTATAGCCGGGCCGATACTGAATAAACGCGTATCCCCTCTAGATGGAAGAAGATTCTCCTTGAAAAGTAGTTTTGTACCATCTGCTAGAGCTTGAAAAATTCCTAAAGGACCGGCGTATTCGGGTCCAATACGTTGTTGTATCCCTGCAGATATTTCTCTTTCTAACCAAACAATTACTAGTACACCTAGTGTGATTCCTAATACAAGAGTGAAAATAGGGACAAGCGTCCATATGATCCGATAGACTTCTTTTAAGGATTCCAATCTGGAAAAAGAATAGATAGCTTGTATGTCTGTTGTATCAATTATCATTTCAACGATCAACTTCTCCCATAATGATATCTATGCTACCTAGTATCGTCATAATATCAGCCAATTTCATCCTTTTAACTAACTGAGGAAGAATTTGTAAGTTGATAAAACCCGGTGGTCGAATTTTCCATCTCCAAGGAAAAACACTCTGATCTCCTATCAAAAAAATTCCCAATTCCCCTTTTGGAGCTTCAACTCTTACATAAAGTTCTTGTTTGGGTAATTCAAAAGTTGGAGAAGGTTTTTTACTAATAAATCGATATTCAAAATCATTCCATTCAGGATCTTTTATCCGATCAAAGCGTCGGATTTCTAAATTCTCATACGGTCCCCCCGGAATTCCTTCCAGGGCCTGTTGGATAATTTTTATGGATTCTGTCATTTCATTGATTCGTACTAAATACCGAGCTAATGAATCCCCTTCTTTTTGCCATTGAATCTCCCAATCAAATTCGTCGTAACATTCATAACGATCAACTTTACGAAGATCCCATTGTATCCCAGAAGCTCGTAACATTGGCCCCGATAAACCCCAATTTAGTGCTTCTTCGGCACCAATAATGCCTATGCCTTCAACGCGCTCTAAAAAAATAGGATTCCGTGTAATAAGTTTTTGATATTCAGCAACCCCAGTTAAAAAATAATCGCAAAAATCCAAACATTTATCTATCCAGCCATGAGGTAAATCAGCAGCGACTCCTCCGATACGAAAAAAATTATGCATCATACGCATACCGGTGGCAGCTTCGAACAGGTCATATATCAACTCTCGTTCTCGAAAAATAAAGAAGAAGGGGGTCTGTGCTCCAATATCTGCCATAAAAGGACCAAGCCATAAGAGATGGGAGGCGATACGACTCAACTCCAGCATAATAGCTCTGATATAGCTAGCTCTTTTAGGTATTTGAATGTTGCCTAGCTGCTCGGGTCCATTTACGGTTATTGCTTCTGTGAACATAGTAGCTAAATAATCCCAACGCGTTACATAAGGTAAATATTGTATAATTGTTCGATTTTCCGCAATCTTCTCCATCCCTCTATGTAAATAACCCACTATTGGTTCACAGTCAATAACATCTTCACCATCGAGAGTAACGATCAGTCGAAGAACACCGTGCATTGATGGGTGGTGAGGACCCATATTGACTATCATGAGGTCCTTTCTTATAGTTGGCGCAATCATAAGTTTTTTCCCGAGTCATTCTTCCATGCATTGCTGAAATTTAAAAGAAGTTCATCAAAATCTAAACGACTAAGTCCAAATGGTATCACGCTTCAGATTAACGAGTTTTTCTCTCTCGAATATTCAACTCACCAATTAATTGGTTATAGTATTCTCTATTCTTTTTTGATAAATAGGCCAGTAGTCGTTGACGTTTTCCCAAAATCTTTCGCAAACCTCTCTGAGATGAAGAGTCTTTTTTGTGCAATTCCAAATGCGACGTAAGTTTCCTTATCTTAGCTGTGAAATTGAATATTTGAAATTCAGCAGACCCTGTCTTTTCTTCCTTTTCTTTTTGAGAAATAACCGAAATGAATGAATTTTTTACCATAAAAAAAATTCCCCTTTCTCTTTTTACAGGTATGGATTTTAACGATCAGTAACAATAATGTTATTAATTTTAATGTAGAGTATATACAATAGGCTAATTCGGATTTCTTTAGAAACTCATTATTTTAGGAATTCAAATCAATTTCAAATTGCATTTAGATAGGAAAAATTGGTCCACTTTCACATCGAAAATTTAAGATCTAAAATAAAGAAGGTTCTGTTGGTTCATTTCAAGATTTAATTGAGATATTATTTATTTCATATTGGAATACAATACTGACATGTAACCCAGCCGTGTATTTGTTTGCTTTCACATATCCTATATTCATATACCCTGTATTTCTATTATATGTATATAGTAATATAGAGTATAGGATATATAGAGAGTATAGGATATATAGAGAGTATAGGATATATAGAGAGTATAGGATATATAGAGAGTATAGGATATATAGAAAAGTCTATTATCCACAAATTTTCAATCGTGGATATAGATGAATTCTTAACATACTGAAATGAGTGCTATTATTGGTATCAAACCAATAACGACTCATACAAACTAAATCTTCTAATCGATAATTAGCCCAAAGAAAGAGTTTGAATTTCATTAATTTATTTTTCTCTCTATCAAGGCAGTTATTGTCGGGTGAAACGTAGCTGATGTTTTTTACGCTCTTTTCATTGCAAAATAATGAATTTTTATCTACATCATTTCGAGTCTTTGAATTGAAAAAAATTAGAATTCGCAATTTTCTACGATGCCTAAACGATAAAATAGTTTCCGGAACAAGCAAATCAAAATGATTTTTGTCTCTCTTTCCAGTTATTCTTTGATGTGATGAAATAGTTTCATCCAAATTTTTTTTAGAAACATATCGTTTCTCTTGGTATTTTTGATTTCTTTGATGCTTACTCTTATGAACCAACGAAATACCTAAGGTTTGATACATAATCAATTGTCCATCCTTTTTTCCAGACAGACGAATGGGCTCTAGAATCAATACTCCCTTTTTCATCAATTCTGGAAGAGTTAAATTCTTCTGAGTCAGCATTATATCGAAACTCAGTTCGCCGGTTTCAGCCGCGAATTTAATAATTGGTCTTGGATCTCTCAGTCTAAGCAGGAGACAAGATATCTTGATATTATTGATTATTCTTTGGTTGAAGGGCTCGTCCGTTCTCAATTGAAAAAGTAAATAACGTTTCAGGAAGAAATCAAGTTCTGCATACGTGTCACTTTTGTATTCTTTGTTCTTTTTCCCCTTTTTCATGTCCGATCTTGCAGAATTTTCACCAATATCTTTTTGTTGAGGGGGGGCGAATCCAAGATCTCCTCCGCTTGTGAATTTTCTTTCTTCTTGATTTTGGTGCTCTTTATTCGATGCTATCAAAAAACTTCTTCTTTCTTTTTCGTTGATCTTGTTCGTTTGACTACTATTTTTTTGATTTTTTTTCCTATTGAAATTGAAAAAAAGTAATTTGCTTGGTATAAACCAAGGTTTTGTTTTATATGCACTATAAAGTGACACCAATTCTGGTAAGAACCAAAGTTCCAGATTCGATATGGAACACTTTCGGGGTTTTTCATTCATTCCCATCCAATCAAAAAAGCCTTTCGATGATTTTGGTGAATTTATTTCTGGAATCATAAGATAAAAAAGATCTTTTTTCTGAACTATTTGAGAATTATTAGTACGAATTTGAGTATTTTGATTCCTATTGGTATCAACCGTCGTCCAGACCTCAGTATTGATTTTTTGTCTAAGATCAAAATTGAGGATTTTCCAATCCAAATATTTTCTATCGAATGTTTTTTCCATATCTATATTTCGATTATCGCCCTTTCCTAGAAAATTATTACTGGGGATGTTGCTCAGCAGATCAAAGGGCGGTTCTTTAGGTGTGTTATAATAAATCTCTTGGTTCTTATTTCCTTGAAACGGAGATTCATAAAAAAAGTATTCCGTTTTCTTTTCATAATTCAGAAATTTATATGATAAAAGACCATACCTATAGTATTTTTGAAAATTCTCTTTTTTATTAAAAAAATTCTCTTTTTTATTAAATAATAAATCCACTTTCAATTCTTTTTCTTTTTTCGAATTAATTAATTGGTTTTTTTCATATGCGTGTCGTTTGCTTTCATTTTCCTTATTAGCTTTAGCTATACGATGTTGATGAACTGGATTTCGCCGTTTTTTTGCTATTAATCTAGACCATATGATCTGAGATAAATCGTATTGATAATGCGCTCTTAACCAGTTTTTCCATTGCTTTATTTCATAATCCGCAAGTTGATTATCTTTCAATTTTGAATCAACCAGGCCTTGTGTTTCAAAAGACTTCTTTATTTCAGATTTAAGAAAGAAGGGGAGTCCTTCATATTGAAGAAGAGATCGTAATTTATATGAGTCATTAACCCGGAGTTGTGAGAATCTGTAAAATACATATGCTTGTGATATAGAGGAAAAGTCATAAAAAATATGTGAATTTCTTTTACTACTATTTTTATTATCAAGTGACTTTTTTCTAGTCGAAATCAAAATAAGCGGAATTGTATTTTTCTTTTTTTTATTAAGTCTTCTTTCTCTTTTTTCATTTTTGTAAATGGATTTATCAATAATTTTTTTTTTTGATTCAAGAAAGAATTCTGTAGTTATTCGGACAATATTAACGATAGATAAAAATGGATCTATATGTATTCGTTTAATGAAAAATTTTACAAAAAGGGGTAATTTATAGATTAACCGAGCATTTCTTCCTTCCCATTTTTCGAATTTTTTAGCATTATAACTTGTTTTGTTATTACTAAGATTATTCATTTTTGGAGTTATTTTTTCTTTCTCTTTTGTGATTCTTTCGATTTGATCTCGAAGTGTACTTGTTCTATTAACCCGATCCTTTATTTTTTTTTTTGTCAATAAAGAATTTTTACAACTCGAAGATGCAATTTCACTCAATGATTGGTGAATTATCTGATTGTTAATTATGGAAGCGTCTTCTTCTTTAATTTCACTAGATTCATATATTTGCACTTCTCTTAATTGAAATAAGAAAATAAAATTTCCTTTTGAAAGTTCTTTTATTTTTTTTTTTAGAAAAATAAAACTTTTGATAACCCATTCTTTTGTTTCTTTTGAAACCTTTCGAAATGGTTTTGTTTTTCCTTTCAAAACAGTTAGAACTCGAAA